TCGAACCTACGACCAGTCAGTTAACAGCCGACCGCTCTACCACTGAGCTACTGAGGAACAAGGGGAGATTCGACCTCCTAGAGTTCAACTCCCGCTCTCAACCCATGAACAATATGAGTCCGAAGCTTCTTTCGTAACTCCCGGAATTTCTTCGTAGTGACTCCGTTCCATGCCTCATTTCATAGGGAAGCCCAAAGTGGCTCTATTTCATTCTATTTCACTTCCTAGCACTTCCTATCATTTAATATCCATCCCTTTGGTCTTATTTACATAAGAGATGTCATTTATAGTCTATCTCTTTCTATATATGGAAAGTCAAGAAATTCTCATCGAAACATCGAGAAATTGTGCATATAGAAAACTCTAAAGAAAGAAAAAAAGGAGACCCATGCCATGATTTTCAAATCTTTTCTACCTTTTCTACTTAGTAGTCTAAGTTTCTCGATGAGGATAATTAATTCGGTCGTTGTGGTCGGACTCTATTATGGATTTCTGACCACATTCTCCATAGGTCCCTCTTAGATCTTCTTTCTCCAATCTTGGATTAGGGAAGAAGGAGATATTCGCGACTACTGGCGGTTTCATTATGGGGCAGCTCATGATCTTCATATCGATCTATTATCCACCTCTGCATCTATTCTTTCTTAGCTAAACGGGTGGAAGATCCATCCAATTTGGTTATATCATGGACTCGAAAAGCGGATCTGAATGTGACTGAAATGCACGATCTTCACAGGTATCACTTTTCACGATACCTAAAAGATGGAATAGCGATTTTCGAACCATTTCCTATACGAGAATGGTTTCCATTACTTTGAGAAATGGATTCTATATCAAACTATAGCTATTGCATTAAAGAAGAAAAGAAACTAATAGAAGTCGAAGACGCGGAATGGTAGTGAATAGAGAGAAAGATTCTTCTGATTTTCTTGTTCCTGAAAATATTCTATCTATCTCCTAGACGCCGTAGAGAATTGAGAATTTTCATGTCTTTCAATTCTCGTACTCGTAATTGGAAAGTTACGGAAGGAGGTCCATCATTTTGCAATGAAAACAACATAAAAAACTCTGGACAATTTCGAAATCAGGCCAAGCGTCTTAATACATATGCAAAAAAATTCATTATTGGCCCACCATTGATTAGAAGATTTAGCTTGTATGAATCGCTATTGGTTTGATACGAATAATGGCAGTCGTTTCAGTATGTTAAGGATACAGATGTATCCACAATTCATTTAGAGTTACTTAATAGCCTATTTCTTATACCATATCTCTATCCCGTGAAATTCTCGAGCCGAAAGATGGATGCATATGCTGTGTTTCATTTTGCTAAACGATATCAATTAAATGGTGTATCAATTCCATAAATTGGATATAGCAATAAATAAATCAGCAAAATTCTTTTATTTTAGATAGAAGAAATGTTTCTTCTATCTAAAATAAAAGAATGTACCCTTCTATCCAAATCCAATTTGCATCGATAAAATAAATCCAAATTCCAGTAGTGGATGAATAATTGCAAATTTTTGTGTGTACGAGATTAGAATAACTTCAAAATAACTGACATAATTTTTTATTTTTCCTGATCAGAAAAATACATGAAAAAGAAAGGAGGTAGAAAAATTTTGGGATTTATGGTTAAAGAAGAAAAAGAAGAAAACAGGGGTTCTGTTGAATTTCAAGTATTCAGTTTCACCAATAAGATACGGAGACTTGCTTCACATTTGGAATTACACAAAAAAGATTTTTCATCGGAAAGAGGTCTACGAAGACTTTTGGGAAAACGTCAACGTTTGCTGGCTTATTTGGCAAAGAAAAATAGAGTACGTTATAAGAAATTAATCAGTCAGTTGGATATTCGGGAGAAGTAATTTAATCGTTCGAATTTTTTTCTTATTTTATTAGTAGTCTTATAGTAGTCTTAGATTTTTCATTTTGATGAGCCTCGTTTTGAGGAATTCATGGAATAATCCATTTTCATGGAATAATGAATTAAGGAAGAAAGGATATGAGTCTACCGCTTACAAGAAAAGATCTCATGATAGTCAATATGGGCCCTCAGCACCCATCAATGCATGGTGTTCTTCGACTGATCGTTACTCTCGATGGTGAAGATGTTATTGATTGTGAACCCATATTAGGCTATTTACACAGAGGAATGGAAAAAATCGCGGAAAACCGAACTATTATACAATACTTACCTTATGTAACACGATGGGATTATTTAGCTACTATGTTTACAGAAGCAATAACGGTAAATGCACCAGAATTCTTGGAGAATATTCAAATACCCCAAAGAGCCAGCTATATTAGGGTAATTATGTTAGAGTTGAGCCGTATAGCTTCTCACTTGTTATGGCTTGGACCTTTTATGGCGGATCTAGGCGCACAGACCCCTTTTTTCTATATTTTTAGAGAGAGAGAATTGATATATGATCTATTTGAAGCTGCTACAGGTATGCGAATGATGCATAATTACTTTCGCATCGGAGGGGTAGCCGCCGATCTACCTTATGGATGGGTCGATAAATGTTTAGATTTCTGTGATTATTTTTTACGAGGAGTTGTTGAATATCAACAACTTATTACACGGAATCCCGTTTTTTTAGAACGAGTTGAAGGAGTCGGTTTTATTAGCGGAGAAGAAGCAGTAAATTGGGGCTTATCGGGACCGATGTTACGAGCTTCTGGAATACAATGGGATCTTCGTAAAGTTGATCCTTATGAGTCTTACAACCAATTCGATTGGAAAGTCCAATGGCAAAAAGAAGGGGATTCATTAGCTCGCTATTTAGTACGAATGGGTGAAATGAGGGAATCCATCAAAATTATTCAACAGGCTGTAGAGAAAATTCCTGGAGGCCCTTATGAGAATTTAGAAGTCCGACGCTTTAAGAAAACAAAGAATTCCGAATGGAATGATTTTGAATATCGATTTCTTGGTAAAAAACCTTCGCCCAATTTTGAATTGTCAAAGCAAGAGCTTTATGTAAGAGTGGAAGCTCCAAAAGGTGAATTAGGAATTTATCTGGTAGGAGATGATAGTCTTTTCCCCTGGAGATGGAAAATTCGTCCACCCGGTTTTATTAATTTGCAAATTCTTCCTCAACTAGTTAAAAAAATGAAATTGGCTGATATCATGACGATATTAGGTAGTATAGATATCATTATGGGGGAAGTTGATCGTTGAAATGATAATAGATAGGGTAGAGATAGAAACTATCAATTCTTTTTCGAAATCGGAATTATTAAAAGAAGTCTATGGACTGATATGGATTCTACCCATTTTGACCCTCCTACTGGGAATCACAATAGAAGTACTCGTAATTGTGTGGTTAGAAAGAGAAATATCCGCATCGATACAACAACGTATTGGTCCTGAATATGCTGGCCCCCTGGGACTGCTTCAAGCTATAGCCGATGGAACTAAGCTACTTTTTAAGGAGGATATCCTGCCATCCCGAGGAGATATTCCTTTATTTAGCATTGGACCTTCTATAGCAGTCATATCAATTTTATTAAGTTTTTTAGTTATCCCTTTGGGATATCGTTTTGTTTTAGCCGATCTTAGTATTGGTGTTTTTTTATGGATTGCCATTTCAAGTATTGCTCCTATTGGTCTTCTTATGGCAGGATATAGCTCAAATAATAAATATTCTTTTTCAGGCGGTCTACGAGCTGCTGCTCAATCTATTAGTTATGAAATACCATTAACTTTTTGTGTGCTAGCAATATCTCTACGTGTGATTCGTTAAAATAGGATCTTTTTCCTCCAAAATCCATTGAATATTTATCTTCCTTTTCTTATTCTCGGGTTGGTAAGTTAAACTAGATAGCTATATGAGTGAAACAAAACAACTTATTAATTTGTAGTAAAAAGAAAAAATCTCATTTCCTACGTACAAGAAAAAAGTTGAAGTAAACATAAGTAGTGTAAACTCTTTACCCCAAGGTTGAGATTTTTTGATTAGTCATCATATCTTGAAGCGGGCAAGAATAAAGGATTCGCGATATGGAATTCCATTACTAGAATATTCCGAGTTATTACTATAACTTATAATCATAAGGGGAATCCATCAAAAATTAGTGAGGGGTTAGGAACACTAAAGTACATAAAGGATTAGTAATGAGGGAATCTAAGACATTAGAGATTTTTCCTCATAAAAGGAATCATAATAAGGACTTGAAATTGGTGGAAATGATCAAGTAGTACTTTCTTCGGATTCCGATCCAGAGTATGTTCCCTTTCACTTGTTAAAGAAATGGCTATCAAGAACGAATTAATCCTTTATTCCTTTTTTCTTTTTAAGTACCCTTCCCCGGGGAAAGAAGAATAGGACAAAAGATATGGAATGCAATACAAAAAAAAGATATTTATTTATTTTTTCCTTCCTCTATTCATATTAATACAGAATTCCTCATGAATTAATGCCTAATTCTTTTCATTTATTAATTGCTATAACGAGTGTTTTATTCCAAGATTAAGTTATTACTGAACAAAGAAAAATTTTCATTATATTATAAAGGACGAGATCAATTCGGAAGCGCTTTTTCTTATTCTAGCAGACGGAATTCCTTTGGTCTAATTTAGGACTTTCCAATCGATTTTATCTTACCTAATTCTATCTATGCCCAGGGGGATAATACCGAAACGAAACAACCCTTTCCTTTTTTCTGATCATAGAGAAGCCGTATGAAGCTAAGGTTTCATGTACGGTTTTGGAATAGCGGTGGGAACTGTGATGTTATCATCGACTATGATTATCTAACAGTTCAAGTACAGTTGATATAGTTGAAGCACAGTCAAAATATGGTTTTTTTGGATGGAATCTTTGGCGTCAGCCTATAGGTTTTCTGGTTTTTCTAATTTCTTCTTTGGCAGAATGTGAAAGATTACCCTTTGATTTACCAGAAGCAGAGGAAGAATTAGTAGCAGGTTATCAAACCGAATATTCCGGTATCAAATATGGTTTATTTTATCTTGTTTCTTACCTAAATTTATTAGTTTCCTCTTTATTTGTAACAGTTCTCTACTTAGGCGGGTGGAATTTCTCTATTCCCTATATATCCTTTTTTGAATTTTTCCAAATGAATAAAATGGTTGGAATTTTGGAAATGACAATGGGTATCTTTATTACATTAACTAAAGCTTATTTATTTCTCTTCATTTCTATCACAATAAGATGGACTTTACCCAGGATGAGAATGGATCAGTTATTAAATCTTGGATGGAAATTTCTTTTACCTATTTCCCTGGGCAATCTCTTATTAACAACTTCTTCCCAACTTGTTTCACTATAAATAAGATAATACAATAACAGTAAGAATATTTTCAACACAAAAGTTCTCTCAAACAAGAGAAAGAAACATATCTTTTTCATAGATATTTAGAATATGTTCCCTATGGTAACTGGGTTCATGAGTTATGGTCAACAAACAATACGCGCTGCAAGGTACATTGGTCAAAGTTTCATAATTACCTTATCCCACACAAATCGTTTACCTATAACGATTCACTACCCTTATGAAAAATCAATTACATCGGAGCGTTTCCGGGGGCGAATCCACTTTGAATTTGATAAATGTATTGCTTGTGAAGTATGTGTTCGCGTATGCCCGATAGATCTACCCCTTGTGGATTGGAGATTTGAAAAGGATATTAAAAGGAAACAATTGCTTAATTATAGTATTGATTTCGGAGTTTGTATATTTTGTGGTAATTGTGTTGAGTACTGTCCGACAAGCTGTTTATCAATGACTGAAGAATATGAACTTTCTACTTATGATCGTCATGAATTGAATTACAATCAAATTGCTTTGAGTCGGTTACCAATCTCCATAATGGGAGATTACACAATTCAAACAATTAGGAATTCGACTCAAAGTAAAATAGACGAAGAAAAATCTTGGAATTCAAGAACGGTTACTAATTATTAGTTACTAGGATTTATCTTTTTTGTTAGAAAAATCCAATAGTTTTTTATTAACTATAAAGAAAAACGAATAACTACTGCTTATTGCAAATTATTCCTGATTTAAAATGAGAGTAGATTTTCGTGATGTCATTTCTAACTATACAACTTATATACAAAAAAATATCCTAATCCCTTTTTCCTTCCTTGAATCTTTTAGTTTTAGTCAGTTCATGAAAAATTTTATACTATTAATTTCTTCTTATCCATAATGGATTTACCTGGACCAATACATGAGATTCTTGTGCTATTTGGGGGATTTGTTCTTCTACTAGGAGGTCTAGGAGTAGTATTACTTACCAACCCAATTTATTCTGCCTTTTCGCTGGGATTAGTTCTTGTTTGTATATCCTTATTCTATATTTTATTGAATTCCTACTTTGTAGCTGTCGCACAACTTCTTATTTATGTGGGAGCTATAAATGTTTTGATCATATTTGCCGTAATGTTCGTAAATGGCTCAGAATGGTCTAAAAATAAGAATTATTGGACTATTGGAGATGGGTTCACTTCACTCGTTTGTATAACTATTCTTTTTTCACTAATGACTACTATCCCAGATACGTCATGGTATGGAATTCTTTGGACTACAAGATCAAACCAAATAGTAGAACAGGGTCTCATAAATAACGTTCAACAAATTGGGATTCATTTAGCAACTGATTTTTATCTTCCGTTTGAACTCATTTCCATAATTCTTCTAGTTTCTTTAATAGGTGCAATTACTATGGCTCGGCAATAAGAAATACTTAGAATTAGTCAAAATTCTTAGAATTTCAAATCTAAAATAAATAACTAAAGAATCACAATTTTGATTTAGTAAAACCCATCTACTGCCAACAAATACCTTCTTTTCTCTTTTGTTGTGTAACTGTTCTATTCTAATTAATGGAATCGGTTCAATTCTTGTCCTCATATTGAAATGAATCGAGATTGATAAGGAGTTAGTTAATGATGTTTGAGCATGTACTTTTTTTTAGTGTCTATTTATTTTCGATTGGTATCTATGGATTGATCACAAGCCGAAACATGGTTAGAGCTCTAATATGTCTTGAACTTATACTGAATTCAATTAATCTAAATCTCGTAACATTTTCTGATCTATTTGATAGTCGCCAATTAAAAGGAGACATTTTCGCAATTTTTGTTATAGCCCTTGCGGCTGCTGAAGCAGCTATTGGACTATCCATTCTTTCTTCCATCCATCGTAACAAGAAATCAACTCGTATCAATCAATCTAATTTTTTGAATAATTAGACATAAAATCCTCTAAACAAAGGCGCACATATAATAATAATATCAAATATTAAGATGAATAGAAATCTAATACTATTTTCTTCTATTTTCTTATTATTTTATTATTTTATAATATCTATTTTTTGATTAGGTTATTACATAGTATTCTTTTTTACTTATTGAATTTTTGCAATTCATTGATATTGCAATTTGAATATTGCAATAATTTATATTGAAAAGACGATAGCCAATAAATTGGCTAATTCGAATTCGTATGTACAATTCGTATAATTATGATTGTTGAAGCCAAAAATTCAAGTCTCTTGGCTCTTTTCACGCTTTCTCACAAACGGATTAAGAAATATATTGCATTATTTTATTTATTTATTTGTTGAAGTTTGGATAAACCATTGCTTCGTCTGGTGTCTACAATACATATGACTCATATAGTACTAATTTCATTTTTACCAGATCGAAAATTTTTATGTTGAAAAGGAAAATTTATAGATCCAATGTCACATTCCGTAAAAATTTATGATACATGTATAGGATGCACTCAATGTGTACGAGCTTGTCCAACAGATGTATTAGAAATGATACCCTGGGATGGGTGTAAAGCCAAGCAAATTGCTTCCGCGCCGAGAACCGAAGATTGTGTGGGTTGTAAGAGATGTGAATCTGCCTGCCCAACAGATTTTTTAAGTGTCCGCGTTTATTTAGGGCCTGAAACAACCCGCAGCATGGCTCTATCTTATTGATACGTTACAAAAAACTCCACTTGAATCGTCTGATTCCTCTTTACCGAGGAAGCCTGTGCTCGCTTATTTCGAGCACGGGCTTTTCTGGTCAAAACGTATCTTCTCTTTATCACTTTATCATGAGTTATTTTCCTTGGTTAACAATACTTGTTGTTTTGCCGATATTTGCAGGTTCATTAATTTTCTTTTTACCTCATAGGGGAAACAAAATCGTTAGGTGGTATACTATATCTATTTGTTTATTAGAATTCCTTCTAATGACTTATGCATTCTGTTATCATTTCCAATTGGAGGATCCCTTAATCCAATTAAAGGAGGATTCTAAATGGATAGATGTCTTTGATTTCCACTGGAGATTGGGAATCGATGGACTTTCATTAGGATCTATTTTATTGACAGGATTTATCACTACTTTAGCTACTTTAGCAGCTTGGCCAGTTACCCGGAATTCGCGATTATTCTATTTCCTGATGCTAGCAATGTATAGTGGTCAAATAGGATTATTTTCTTCGCGAGACCTTTTACTTTTTTTTATCATGTGGGAGTTAGAATTAATTCCTGTTTACTTACTTTTATCCATGTGGGGGGGAAAGAGGCGTCTGTATTCAGCTACAAAATTTATTTTGTATACTGCAGGCGGTTCCATTTTTTTCTTAATCGGAGTTCTAGGTATGGGCTTATATGGTTCCAACGAACCAAGATTAGATTTGGAAAGATTAATTAATCGATCATACCCTGCAACATTGGAAATACTATTTTATTTTGGCTTCCTTATTGCTTATGCTGTCAAATTGCCGATTATACCCCTACATACGTGGTTACCAGATACCCATGGGGAAGCGCATTACAGTACATGTATGCTTTTAGCGGGAATCCTATTAAAGATGGGAGCATACGGATTGATTCGGATCAATATGGAATTGTTACCTCATGCTCATTATCTATTTTCCCCCTGGTTGGTAATAATAGGAGCGATGCAAATAATCTATGCAGCTTCAACTTCTCTTGGTCAACGAAATTTCAAAAAAAGAATAGCCTACTCCTCCGTATCTCACATGGGTTTCATAATTATAGGAATTGGTTCCATAACCAACATTGGACTCAATGGAGCTATTTTACAAATACTATCCCATGGATTTATTGGTGCTACACTTTTTTTCTTGGCGGGAACGGCTTGTGATAGAATGCGTCTTGTTTATCTCGAAGAACTGGGGGGGATATCTATCCCAATGCCGAAAATTTTTACCATGTTTAGTAGCTTTTCAATGGCTTCTCTTGCCTTACCAGGAATGAGCGGTTTTGTTGCAGAATTAGTAGTATTTTTTGGACTAATTACTAGTCCAAAATTTCTGTTAATACCAAAAATGCTAATTACTTTTGTAATGGCAATTGGAATGATATTAACTCCTATTTTTTTATTATCTATGTTACGCCAGATGTTCTATGGATACAAGCTATTTCATGTTCCAAACGCAAATTTGGTGGATTCTGGACCACGAGAACTCTTTCTTTTAATCTGTATCTTTTTACCAGTAATAGGAATTGGTATTTATCCAGATTTTGTTCTCTCGCTATCGGTTGACAAGGTAGAGGCTCTCTTATCCAATTATTATCCTAAATAATTTTTTTTTACTAGTCCGCTCTATATTCCATAGTGGAAAAACCAAATAATTCAGAAAAAAGTAAAAAAGTCTAATTAGATCTATCTCGAATTTTTGAGAACCCTTTGAGAAGGCGTTCAAGGGTTCTCAAATCAAACAAAAATGGAAAAACTTTCATTTCACGAAGGTTTTATGTTATGTAATCATTTAGATGGTAATGTAAATGCACCATAACTATGTAAACCTATTCCTAATAGATTGATACCAAAATAGCAGATCCAAATTATAAGAAATCCTATCGAAGCTACAAGTGCGGAATTCGTACCCTTCCAATTTGGATTTGTTCTACTATGTAAATAAATTGCGAATATGGTCCAAGTAATAAATGCCCAAGTTTCCTTAGGATCCCAATTCCAATAGGATCCCCACGCCTCATTAGCCCATACTGCTCCACAAAGAATACCTATGGTTAAAAGGGTAAACCCTAGGCTAATGACACGATAACTCCAAGAATCCAAACGCTCAATTAATTGATATTTGTAATAATTTGGAAATGAAGGAAAAGAGGTGTTTTTTAAAGCACTTCTTTTTACATAGAAATATTCAATCTCACTAAACTCACTAAAGAAAAATGTTTTATTTAAAACATTTTTTTTCTTTTCTAAAAAGAAATTGAAATTCTTTCGAAATTTAATGATTAGAAGAGCGGCGGATAATAAGGATCCGCACAAAAGAGTTGCATAGCTTAGTAACATCATACTGACATGCATCATTAACCACTGAGATTGTAGAGCAGGTACTAGTATTGTGGATTGATGCATTTCAGTTAAAAGACCCGACGTGGCAAAGCCTTGCGTTAAAATAGTACTTGGCGTAGTTATTGTGCTTAAATCATTTTTAGAGTTCTGTATCTTAGGAATCGTATGAAGAATATACAGAGCCCATGAAAGGAAGATCAATGACTCATATAAATTACTTAATGGAAAATGTCCCGAAGAAGCCCAACGAGAAACTAAGAATCCTGTTATAGAGAAAAAAGTAGCTATCATTCCTTTTTCTGACGAATCACGTAATCCCCCAAGTTCACGAACTAATAAGGTTATCAAATGAATTGTAATCACAATTGAAATGGTTGAGAAAGAGATATGAGTTAGTATATGTTCTAAAGTTGCAAATAGCATAAGGAGAAGGTCCCATTACAAAATTGGAAATTTCGAATTGAATCCATTTTCTAATCTATTGTATTCTTTTTCGAGAATGCCGCCACTCGGACTCGAACCGAGATGCTTGAGCACTGCTTCCTAAGAGCAGCGTGTCTACCAATTTCACCATGGCGGCTAACTTTAAATAATAGGGAAGTTAAAAGAATAATAGTTATTTTCTCGCAAATCGTCGAGATTGGGAGAGTCCATAGAATTTAGGAACATTAGAATCTTCATTAAAATGGACTTCGTTTGGTAGTATCATTGGGGATTTTTTTAACAATAAACTCTTGCTTTGCCCAATAGAAACAAAGCTTGAAAGAGTTGGAACTGTTTTTTCTCAGTTGCAATATAGAACTCATTTTTTTCTAATTAGTTTCTCATTGAAATAAAAAAAAAATCTTTCAATCTATCCATTAGAATTTCTATAATTTCATCATTAAATACAAAGAATTTTGGATTTTAGCAAAATTTCTAGAATGAAAGCCTTTATGCTCTTATTAATATGATTTACCAAGCCTAAACCTATTTTTTTGTGGATTTTTGATAAGATAGGTAGAAGTTGTAAGTCCTATTGCAAGAATACTCTACTTTTCATAATAGAATCCTCATATTTTATTATGAGGATTCTATTATGAAAAGTTCGTTGATAGGAAAAGAATACTTAGGACACAGTATACCAAAAACTTTTGTTCTATATATCAGAGGGGTTAGTTCTAAGAATATTGTACCGAGGAATTCGACACATAAAAGTACATTCATTAATTAATCCGAATTATTCATTTTAAATAATTGGAATTTCTTTGGGATAGGTCAATTCAGATTATTCCAAAACCAGATTATTTGTTTGTTTGTTGCCCAGAAAAACCCTTTGGTTTTGGATGCTCGCTACCGCTGGAAAATGATCTTGATTTTGCTAAAGAATAAGATTGTACTATGGAAAAATAAGTCTTTTTCTTCCAAAGATTTTTACGAATACGCTTTTTTGACATCGAAGTACGTTTTTTTGGAACTGCCATTCAAAAAGGAGATTACTTTTTTTCTAGTTGTATGTGAAAGACATCTATTGCCGCAAATCAATCCTTCTTTCTGTTTTTTCTTAGTATTTATACTTTTTCTTAGTATTTATACTTAGATACTGAACTGAAATTCTGAATTCTTTTTTACTTGATTTTCTCTAATGCGGATAAGACAAGAATTTTTTAGCATATTTTTCATATATATATATTTTATACTTTGTTTTAATAATATAGAATATATACAAAGGTTTTCTATTTAAATTAAATCAATTTATATATTAAGTATACTCCATATATAGATCTACGGCCTATCCCCCATATAAGATGGGGGGATAAAAGGAAGGGAAAATTCAAATAGTTAATTAAGTTCAGAATGGTATTCCATAATGGAATTCCAATCAAAACAAAAAAAATACTTAGTCTCTTAAATAAGACATTCTAAAACTTAGGTAATTCTAGTCATTAGGATTTCAGTTCTATATGAAGTAAGGAATATTCGATAATTTCCTATAAACATAGGTTTTCATTGGAATTCAATCAATCAGTTACGAAACATGAGAGCTGCTTCATCTTCATTTTAATAGAAAGAAATACAAAAATGAATAGAAAGTAAAATGATTCAATCCTTTTTTGTATTTTAACAAATATCCTTCTTTAGGTAATAACTAGGTAACAAAGTTATTTAATTAACTTTTTGAATTTAACCAAGTAAACCCATTCTTCATTTTTGATTATTTCAATGAGAGAAATTTGGAAAAATGAAGAATTCCAGTATTTTGTCTTATTCTTATTTTTTGGAATTCCTTCAGAAAGAGATAAGAATTGGTTTGGTGAATCGGAAACAATTTTATTTTATAGAAAAATTTCAAGTAAAAATTGCAATTTCTTTTCTTATGGAACATACATATCAATATGCATGGGTAATCCCTCTTCTCCCACTTCCAGTTATTATGTCAATGGGGTTTGGACTTATTCTTATTCCGACAGCAACAAAAAATCTTCGTCGCATATGGGCTTTTCCTTGTGTTTTACTCTTAAGTATAGCTATGGTATTCTCAGTTCACCTATCTATTCAACAAATAAATGGAAGTTCTATCTATCAATATCTATGGTCTTGGACCGTCAATAATGATTTTTCCTTAGAATTTGGATACTTGATCGACCCGCTTACTTCTATTATGTTAATACTAATTACTACTGTAGGAATCCTCGTTCTTATTTATAGTGACGATTATATGTCTCACGATGAAGGATATTTGAGATTTTTTGTTTATATAAGTTTTTTCAATACTTCCATGTTGGGATTGGTTACTAGTTCCAATTTGATACAAATTTATTTTTTTTGGGAACTTGTGGGAATGTGTTCCTATTTATTGATAGGCTTTTGGTTTACACGGCCAATTGCAGCGAGTGCTTGTCAAAAAGCTTTTGTAACTAATCGTGTAGGGGATTTTGGTCTGTTATTAGGAATTTTAGGTTTTTTTTGGATAACAGGTAGTTTAGAGTTTAGGGATTTGTTCAAAATAGCTAATAACTGGATTCCTAATAATGGGATTAATTCCTTACTTACTACTTTGTGTGCTTTTTTATTATTCCTTGGTGCAGTTGCGAAATCTGCACAATTCCCTCTTCACGTATGGTTACCCGATGCTATGGAAGGACCCACTCCCATTTCGGCTCTTATACACGCAGCAACTATGGTTGCTGCGGGGATTTTTCTTCTAGCTCGACTTCTTCCTCTTTTCATATCCCTACCTTTAATAATGAGTTTCATTTCTTTAGTAGGTACAATAACACTCTTCTTAGGAGCTACTTTAGCTCTTGCTCAGAGAGATATTAAAAGAAGCTTAGCCTATTCTACAATGTCTCAATTGGGTTATATGATGTTAGCTCTAGGTATAGGTTCTTATCAAGCTGCTTTATTCCATTTGATCACTCATGCTTATTCGAAAGCTTTATTGTTCTTGGGATCCGGATCCATTATTCATTCAATGGAACCTCTTGTTGGATATTCACCAGATAAAAGTCAGAATATGGTTCTTATGGGTGGTTTAAGAAAATACGTTCCAATTACAAGAACTACTTTTTTATGGGGTACGCTTTCTCTTTGTGGTATTCCACCTCTTGCTTGCTTCTGGTCCAAAGATGAAATCCTTAGTAATAGTTGGTTGTATTCACCCTTTTTTGGAATAATAGCCTCTTTTACTGCAGGATTAACTGCGTTTTATATGTTTCGGATATATTTACTTACTTTTGATGGGTACCTGCGTGTTCATTTTCAAAATTACAGTAGCACTAAAGAGGGTTCGTTGTATTCAATATCCTTATGGGGAAAAAGGATACCCAAAGGAGTGAATAGAGATTTCATTTTATCAACAACGAAGAGTGGAGTTTCTTTTTTTTCACAAAATAGATCCAAAATTCATGGTAATACAAGAAATAGGATAGGGTCCTTTAGTACTTCCTTTGGGGCTAAAAACACTTTTGTCTATCCTCATGAAACGGGAAATACTATGCTATTCCCTCTTTTTATATTACTGCTTTTTACTTTGTTCATTGGATCCATAGGAATCCATTTTGATAATGGAGTAATGGATAATGGAATAGCGGAGTTAACCATATTATCAAAGTGGTTAACTCCCTCAATAAACTTTTTCCAGGAAAGTTCTAATTCTTCCATAAATTCATATGAATTTATCACTAATGCAATTTCTTCTGTAAGTCTAGCTATGTTTGGTCTATCCATAGCATATATCTTCTATGGATCCGCTTATTCCTTTTTTCAGAATTTGGATTTAATAAATTCTCTTGTAAAAGAGGGTCCGAAAAAGCTTTTTTCGGATCAAGTAAAAAAAAAGATATACAGTTGGTCATATAATCGTGGTTATATAGATATTTTCTATACTAGGGTCTTTACCCTGGGTATAAGAGGATTAACTGAACTAACGCAGTTTTTCGATAAGGGTGTCATTGATGGAATTACCAATGGAGTAGGTCTTGCTGGTTTTTGTATAGGAGAAGAAATTAAATATGTAGGGGGAGGGCGAATATCGTCTTATTTATTCTTTTTTTTATGTTATGTATCCGTGTTCTTATTCTTTTTTCTTTCTTAACTTAAGGAATTCCCCCGTCTCCTGCCTAAAGAGCCCCCTTATTCCCCTTCCTATCTTCTTCCCCCATCTCTCCCCCTTTTCTACCATCTCTCTCTTTTT